GCTTATCTAATAAATCATTTAATGAAAGTAGATTATCTTTCCATTCATTTAACAACTATAATATCTCTTCCCGAACCAAACATGAATCTTTCGATTCATTTGGCTCTCACGCTCAATTGTTTCTTTTATCTTTTCTTTGATTGATGGGCATTCCCATATCTTTGAATGGAATGAGCCTATCCTCTCTTTTCTGTTCGTATTCAAAGCTATCGAAACTGATCTAACATCAGAATCTTAGGAGGACTCTTCAGACCAGACAAAAAATAAAAAATTGTCAGCAAAGTTGTTTCTTTATTTGTTCTTTATTTAGAACTTATTTCTTTCAAAAAAAGAATATTTGAAAGAAATAAGAATCCTATTCTATATACTATTAGAATAGAAATAGAATTGAATAGAATTCTGAACTTCATTACTTCATTCTCATTATTATTAGAATGATATTTCGATTTTCTTCATCCAAAAAATCCTTTTTTTATACAAATATTTTATATAAATACAATACATAGGTCGTCGATTCGGCAGTGGAGGGGGAAGATACCCATTTTTCCAGTTAATGGTTCAACTAATTTTATCCATATGAGTGTTCTACATCGAATAAATTCCCAATTATTCCTTTTTTATTTTTATCATTTTTAAACCTTTTTGGTACTAACCTAGCGGTAGAAAGAGTACCATGCTATGCTGTGCCTGGACTTCAAACAATTGATCTTTAACCATGTAAAAGACCTCAACATTATTGGTTGATAGAGAAGAGAATCAAAGTTCATTTACCAATTAGTCACGAAATGCTATGGTTCTTACATATGATTTCTGAATGAAATCCAATTCAGAAGTAATTCGTCGAGATTGTGCACCCTTTGTTCCTAGTTCTGCTATAAAAAAGAATACATAAATAGAAAGAAAGTGCAGTCGGTGAAATCCAACCTATTCTTGAAATAAACAACTCGCACACACTCCCTTTCCAAAAAAAATCAATACACCCAGCACTACGCTTAGATTTATTGGATTTGTTGCTAAAATATCGGTATTAAACTCGAAACTCCCAGCGGATGACCAGTGCCCCACGGAAACAAAAGAATCAATTAGATTTTTCATACGCTCTCCCTTTATAGATAGGACTAACAAAGAACAGAGTTCTTTTTGTATCACTCCGCTTATTATTCTTTATTCTTAATGGAATTTGAGAATTCTCAAATTTCTTAGTTATGGTTATGTTTTTCTTCTAAGATGAAATGAAACATTAAACAAAAGGATTTGCAAATAAAAGAGCTAATGCCACGACCAGTCCATAAATTGTTAAAGCTTCCATAAAAGCCAGACTAAGCAATAAAGTACCTCGTATTTTACCCTCTGCTTCTGGTTGTCTCGCAATACCTTCTACGGCTTGGCCCGCAGCAGTACCTTGACCAACCCCAGGTCCGATAGAAGCAAGCCCTACAGCCAATCCAGCAGCAATAACGGAAGCAGCAGAAATAAGTGGATTCATGGTAAGCTCCTCGCACCAAAAAAAGAAATGGTTAATGATACAACCAACCAATGAATTAGTACTTAATCTACTTCTACTTCTACTTCTATTTTACTATTTACTTTACTACACTTATTTTTTTCTTTTTTGATATTTATCACTAAAATATATCGGGTCGAAGTAGCTAAAAGCTCCAAATGGAATTCATAATATTACTGAATTGTCAGAACTACTTCGATATACCGTTTTTTCCTTTCTACCTTATGTAATAGATATGTATACGGTTTTAGTCATTGCGTTTCTTTGTTTAGAAATATTCTATTCTTTCTCTTTCATTCAATTCACAATAACAGACAAAATAGAAAAAGGACTGATATGGGAATCCATCTAAATGCATTGGGCTAGAAAAAAAGAGATAGGGGTAATTGCTATTTAACTAGTAAATAACATATACTTTTCTTCTTCCATAACGTAAATCACCTGCACTTTTTCTTCTATGAAATCGTATTCTGGAACCATTCTTCGAAACATACATAAGGATTGATACTTATAGGCATTACATATACATATATGTAGTAGGATCCCCAACCCTTCTTTCTATTCCAAATTCTGCAATATCATCTATCTTTCTTCCTTCATATATACATACATGTAGCTATTTGCATTTTCTTATCCAACCCAGTAGTGGATTATATTGAACCCCCGCATTGCTTGAATTGGGATAAGCTTCAAAAAAGACTATTTCGAAAGTTAGTCAATGATGACCCTCCATGGATTCGCCTATATAAGCCGCAGCCAAAGTTGCAAAAATAAGAGCTTGAATACCACTTGTAAATAATCCAAGAAACATGACAGGTATAGGAACTACTGAAGGCACTAAAGAAACAAGAACAACAACCACTAATTCATCAGCCAATATATTCCCGAAAAGTCGAAAACTAAGAGACAAAGGTTTTGTGAAATCTTCTAGAATATTAATTGGTAAAAGTATTGGAGTTGGTTGAATGTATTTCCCGAAATATCCCAATCCTTTTTTGCTAAGACCCGCATAGAAATATGCCACTGACGTAGGTAAAGCTAAAGCAACAGTAGTATTTATATCATTCGTGGGCGCAGCTAACTCTCCTTGAGGTAACTTTATGATTTTCCAAGGTAAAAGAGCACCCGACCAGTTAGAAACAAAAATAAATAGGAACATCGTTCCTATAAATGGAACCCAAGGACCATATCCCTCTCCAATCTGAGTTTTGCTCAAGTCTTGAATAAATTCAAGGACATATTCGAAGAAATTCTGACCGTCGGTCGGAATGGTTTGTGGATTCCGAACAGCTATGATGACTGAACCTAATAAGATAGCAATTACAACCCAAGAAGTGATAAGTACTTGGGCATGAATTTGTAAACCCCCTATTTGCCAATATAAATGTTGGCCTACTTCTACACCTGATATATCGTATAACCCTTTGAGTGTTTGAATGGAACATGGTATAACATTCATATTGTCCTCTAACAGATTCAAAAAAGTAATTATTTTGATTCAACCATCTCTTTCTCTCAATTCATCTATGTTCATTCATGAATTTAAGTTATGAATCATATATTTCGGAAATCACATAAAAAAAGATACCAATCATTTTATGTTTTAAATATTAAATAGTATTCAATATTCAAAACATAGTTCAAACTCCAAAAGATGCAAACCAAAATAGTAACAATCAAAGAGAGTTCACCAAAAACAAACTAATCTTCTTCTTTCTTCTTATTAATGATAAGATTAATGATAAGATAATCAACCATTTTTTAGATAACTATTCCGGCCCTCACAAATTGCAGATACTAATTTGGTAAGAATAAATCGAATCGAAGCTATAGCATCATCGTTGGCCGGAATAGAAATATCTGCAAGATCTGGGTCACAATTTGTATCGATTAAACAAATCGTCGGAATACCCAAAATGACACATTCTCGAAGAACCGTATATTCTTCTTGCTGATCAACGATAATTACAATATCGGGCAATCCCGTCATATATTTGATCCCACCCAGATATGTTTGCAAGGTAGATAACTTTCTCTTCAACATTGCTGCATCTCCTTTGGGGAGACGATTGAGTTTCCCCATCTTTTGTTCTGCTCTTAAGTCCCTGAACTTCTGAAGTCTTGTTTCTGTAGTAGACCAATTCGTTAACATACCACCAAGCCATTTTTTATTAACATAATGACATCGAGCCCTTATTGCTGCTGATGCTACTAAATCAGCTGCTTTCTTTTTGGTGCCAACGATTAAGAATTTTTTTCCCCTACTTGCTGCATCAAAAACTAAATCGCAGGCTTCTGATAAAAAACGAGCAGTTATAGTAAGATTTGTAATATGAATACCTTTACGCTTTGCAGAGATGTAAGGAGCCATTCTAGGATTCCATTTATTAGTACCATGACCAAAATGAACTCCTGCTTCCATCATTTCTTCCAAATTGATGTTCCAATATCGTCTTCCCATTTTCCCACACTTTCTCTTTTTCTTTTTTTTTTCAAAGAGATTCAGTACCTTGTTAAATAAATAATTGTTCCGACGGAACCTTCTACCAGGATTGACCATTAATCTACGACCCAAACCATGAATTTCATTCTCTCTTTTTTATTTCATTTTTCATTGATTGATTACGAAATCCATAATCGGACCAGAGAGTGAAAGTAAAAAGAATGAACCTATTGTTAGGAATTAGTAAATTACATTACGTAAATGATTGGTCTGATGTCTCATGGAAAGTGTTTGGGGCACAAGAACAAAAGAATTCTCTATGGTGTAACAAAATATCTCCCATTTCCAACTCGAATAGATTCTTCCTTTTGATTTTCAAATGAATGTTTTTGTCTTGCTTTGAACGATGTACTAATTTTTTGAATCCGGTACCAACCGGTATAATCCCCCCCAGAACAACGTTCTCTTTCAGGCCTTTCAACCAATCAATACGACCTCGTAGAGCAGCTTTTGCTAAAACTCGAGCAGTTTCTTGAAAACTCGCTTCGGATATGAAACTTTGAGTATTCAGAGATGACTTCGTTATTCCCAATAAGATTGCGCGATAACAGATCGCTTCGTCCAAAACACGCCCTGCTCGCTCTGCTCGCAACAATCCAATAAATTCCCCAGGTAAAAAAACATTAGACATTCCATCTTCTGAAACCAAAACTCTTGATGTTACTTGACGTACAATAATCTCTATATGTCTATTATGGATCTGTACCCCCTGGGATCGATAAACCTTTTGGATCTTATTAACCAAAGAGATACGACTTTGGGCTATGGTTAGTTCAGCTCCAATAAAGAATCCCCAGGGGATCCCAAGAATCCTTCGGATACGGTCGTCCCAACCTTCAACTCTTCTTTCGAGGTTCATCGATATTGAATCAATTGAACGAACTTCTAAGATTTGTTCCACTTTTGGAAGACCTTGCGTTATGTCACCAGATCTCGATTTTTCATATATAAATGTAATTAATGTATCTCCTTCATAAAAGGTTTCCCCATAATGGCCATGGACAGTTGCTCCTGGAGTGACCAAATAGGGCTTAGCTGATCTTATAACTAAAGAGTCAACATGAACAATGAAAATTTGACCAGATTTTTTTATGCGTGATCCGTATTTAAATAGACATACATTTTCACAAAGGAATTGTCCAAGGCTAATTATTGTCCATGCCTCTTCACAAGAATCGTGATGGAGAAAACACCAATTCAAATGGAATGAATTCCAAATGATGTTACTGCATGGATCGGGATTATAAATACTACTATTTTCATCTAGGAAACAGTATTGAAATGGAAGTACTTGAAGCACTTGGAAAGTCTGTTGAAATTCTTCAAGTAAAAAATATTTCTTTAAAAAGACTTGATTATAAGTTCTTAAATAATAAGATGAACGAAGATTTACTATTTTAGGCACAATAGTACCTAAAGGACCCAAAAAATCCCTAATTGGAGTCAGGGGATCCGATTCTTTTGTCGCATTATTATATCTCGAAGTATTGAAGGGGCCAATTCGAAAACAATTGGATGATGACAAAATTATGAAAGATTGGCATTCCTTATTTCGATTCAACAACGTACCAAGAGTTTCCTGATGTTGGGGAAAGAATTGAATCTTCGCCTTGGAATCAAAAGGATTTAGATCGGTACGATCTAATTCATTATTGGAAATCAATCCTGAACCTGCCGTATCATACCTTTTCTCGGTATACGAAATAGTGGATTTTACTAACTCAATTCGGATGAAATCACGAATCAGATCATTTGCCCTTATTTCAACAAAAGAAGCATGAACCTCTTCTTCTATAGAACTCTTTTTTTCTTGTTCTTGGTCCCAAGTCAATACTAAGCAAGCCCGAACTAATTGAATACTTGTGTGAGAAATTCCTCGAATTGACTTTCCATTTCCATAAAGTATATAATTGACAATTCGAAGTTGTACATTATCCTTTTCCTGCAAGAGATCCTGAGAGAAAAGTGTTGCTAAATTTATCCCATCAGATATTTCATATGTGACTACGGGCCGAACCAAAACAAAATACTTTTTTTTGGTAGGTGTAATTCGTTGGACATAGATCCAATTTTTCAATCTTTTTGATCCTTTAGAATTCTTTTTTTCCATTCCTGGTGGTATCAAAACACCACTGTGCCTAGATATTTTATCCACCTCTCCAGAAAAATGAATATCTCCAGAAAAGATTTTCAGTTCCATACTTTTCTTTTTTCTCTCCACTCGGACTAATCCACCTACTCGACTTCTTGTATTCATATTTAAAGCAAGTCGTGTATCTACTCCAATGATACTATTGTTCCGGACCATTATGGGCGAAGATCCGGGTAAGATATGCACTTCCTCGGGAATGAAAAAAAAGCGATCTACTTTCATTTGCATTTGGTATTTCGGACTAAATTCTTTTGCTCCTCGATACTCAAGAAAATCCTCTTTTTTTACGATTGAATCTACTTCGACAATCCCATATTTAGTAATTCCCGAGCTGCTTCTTCTGTATCGCGGATCATCAAAATAAGCAAGAATACTATTTCTACGTAAAATACCATTTATAGGTATTTTAATCGAAATACCAAAACAGGGTTTTAGTTTCTTTTCTTGATCATATTGTAAGGGAATCACGAATCTATTTCTTCGCTTTTTAGCCAAGGAATTCTCTTGACGAATAGAAGTAGAAGGCTCTATGAGATTCCAATGACCCTTGGATATGATTCGATAAGGTTTTGAATAGTTAAGAATTTCCCTATCTTTTTTCCCAAAGGTATCCAACAATTTATGTCTTACTTGATCATTAGTCAGTGAGAGATCAAAGATATATCTTTCTTCGAGAGAAAAAGAATTAGCATTCATTTGATCTTGATCCTTGTGGAGTGAAAAAGACACTATATTGGATCTGCATAGACCTCCTGCTAATATCCATAAATGACTTGTTTTTGGTAATAGATGAACATTACTATATGGATATTCGGGCGCATGATAGCCATCAGTACTCCAGTGCATTTCTCCTTCTGACTCAGAATAAATATGTTTTTGAACCCTTTCTTTAAAATGAAAAGTAGACGTTCCGGCACGAATCTCGGCAATCACTTGTTCTGATTCTACATATTGATCATTTTGAACTAAAATCAAACTTTTTGTTGGAATATTCACATTATGTAGAATATCTCGACTCTCAATAGTTACATACAAGTCTATAAAACATAGAAAAGCAGGATGCCCATGACGGGTACGTGTGGGATGAACCAAATCCTCATCAAATTTGATTTTTCCATTAGAGGGAGCTCGTACATGTTCGGCAGTACCACCTGTGAATACTCCGCCGGTATGAAAAGTTCTTAATGTTAGTTGAGTACCCGGTTCCCCAATTGATTGACCCGCAATAATGCCTACGGCTTCTCCCAACTCGACCAGGTCACCATGAGTAGGACTCCGGCCATAACATAATTGACAGATCCAAGATGTACTCCTGCAAGTAAAAGGGGTTCTAATATATAT